ATCCTACTGAACAAATGACTATTCTCGACTAATCATAAGGACATTGGTACTTTATACCTTATCTTTGGAGCTTGAGCAGGGATGGTAGGAACTTCCCTGAGGCTCCTAATTCGATCTGAATTAGGAAACCCAGGAACTCTTATTGGAGACGACCAAATTTATAACGTTATCGTAACAGCCCATGCATTCATTATGATTTTCTTTATGGTTATACCCATTATAATTGGAGGATTTGGAAACTGGCTTGTTCCTCTAATACTTGGGGCCCCTGACATAGCATTTCCCCGTATAAACAATATAAGATTTTGACTTCTTCCTCCTTCTTTGACCCTTCTAATCATGAGAAGAGTAGTAGAAAATGGTGCAGGAACAGGATGAACAGTGTACCCCCCACTTTCATCAAATATTGCCCATGGAGGTTCCTCAGTAGACTTGGCTATCTTTAGACTTCATTTAGCTGGAATTTCCTCTATTTTAGGCGCAGTAAATTTTATTACTACAGTAATCAATATACGACCTGCTGGAATAACATTTGACCGTATGCCTCTATTTGTATGAGCAGTAGCCATCACTGCTCTTTTACTCCTTTTGTCCCTTCCAGTACTTGCAGGTGCAATCACTATACTTCTAACTGACCGTAATCTAAATACATCCTTCTTTGACCCGGCAGGAGGAGGAGATCCTATTCTATATCAACACTTATTCTGATTCTTTGGTCACCCAGAAGTTTATATTTTAATTTTACCTGGGTTTGGTATAATTTCTCATATTATCAGTCAAGAAAGAGGGAAAAAGGAAGCTTTCGGAAGACTAGGGATAATCTATGCTATACTAGCCATTGGATTACTAGGATTTGTAGTTTGGGCCCATCACATATTTACTGTTGGGATAGATGTCGATACTCGGGCCTATTTCACATCAGCAACAATAATTATTGCTGTTCCTACAGGAATCAAGATTTTCAGTTGATTAGCAACTCTTCATGGGACACAAATTAAATCTTCCCCTTCAATACTATGAGCCCTAGGATTTGTATTTTTATTTACTGTTGGAGGTTTAACAGGTGTAGTTCTTGCTAATTCATCTATTGACATTATGCTACATGATACATACTATGTTGTAGCTCACTTTCACTATGTACTTTCTATAGGAGCAGTATTTGCCATTATAGGAGGATTTGTGCAATGATTTCCTCTATTCACTGGCTTATCTTTAAATGAAAAACTATGTAAAATTCAATTCTTTATCATATTTATTGGAGTAAACCTAACCTTTTTCCCACAACACTTTCTAGGTCTAAGGGGAATACCCCGCCGATACTCAGATTACCCGGACGCTTACACCCTTTGAAATATTGTCTCCTCAGTCGGTTCTATTATTTCCTTAGTAGGAGTACTATTCTTAATCTTTTTAATTTGAGAAGCATTTTCCGTAAAACGAAAAAGACTACTTCCCCTAAATATAACTACTTCAATTGAATGACTTCAATCTCTGCCTCCCGCTGAGCACAGATACTCTGAACTTCCTATGCTATCTAACTTCTATTATGGCAGAGTAGTGCAATGGACTTAAACCCCATATATAAAGGGTTTCCTTTTTTTAGAAATAGCAACCTGAAAAACCATACTTTTGCAAGATAGGTCCTCCCCTCTTATAGAACAGCTATCATTCTTTCATGATCACACACTATTAGTTTTGACTATTATTACAATCCTTGTAGGTCAACTTTTAGCAAGATTACTATTCAATAAATTTACTCACCGTTATTTACTTGAAGGACAATTAATTGAATTAATCTGAACTATCCTCCCGGCTATCACTTTAATTTTCATTGCCCTCCCGTCACTCCGATTAATCTACATTTTAGATGAAACAAATAATCCCTTATTAACAATTAAAACCATTGGTCATCAATGATACTGATCATACGAATATTCAGATTTCAAAAATATTGAATTTGATTCATACATAATTCCTATTAATGAAATAAACTCATGAAATTTTCGACTTTTAGATGTTGACAACCGAATAACTGTACCATTTAAAACCCAAATCCGTATATTAGTAACTGCGGCAGACGTTATTCATTCATGAACAATCCCATCACTTGGGGTTAAAATTGATGCAACACCGGGTCGACTAAACCAAACCAACTTCCTTTCTAATCGATCAGGATTATTTTATGGGCAATGCTCAGAAATCTGTGGGACCAACCATAGCTTTATGCCTATTGTTGTTGAAAGAGTCTCACCCGACTTTTTCATTAAATGAATTTCTAAGATAATTCAGCTTTCATTAGATGGCTGAAAGCAAGCAATGGTCTCTTAAACCTTAATATAGTAAACTAGCACTTACTTCTAATGGAAAAATTTAGTTAATTTATAACATTAGTTTGTCATGCTAAAGTAAATATTAAATATTAGTTTTTAATCCCTCAAATAGCCCCTCTCAATTGACTAAGATTACTTATTTTTTTTATTGTAATTTTTATACTATTAAACTCACTAAATTTTTATTCATTCCTTTACACTAATAAAAATACTTTAGTCCAAAGGAAAAATAAATTAAATTTAAACTGAAAATGTTTATAAATCTATTCTCATCGTTTGACCCTTCATCTAACTGAAATTTATCTTTAAATTGATTAAGTAGATTCACGTGCCTAATTATATTACCATCAATGTTTTGATTGATTCCTTCACGAATCAACTTACTATGGATTAAGATTATTAATACCCTCCATAAAGAATTTAAAACCTTAATTGGACCAAACTCTAACGGAAGTACATTAATTTTTATTTCTCTGTTCTCTTTTATTCTTTTCAACAATTTCCTAGGACTATTTCCTTACATTTTTACAAGAACAAGACATATAGTTTTAACATTAAGATTAGCCTTACCCCTTTGACTCTCTTTTATACTTTTTGGATGAATTAATCATACCATCCATATATTTGCGCATTTAATTCCGCAAGGAACTCCGCCAATTCTAATACCATTTATAGTATGTATTGAAACTATTAGAAATATTATTCGACCCGGCACCCTGGCAATTCGATTATCAGCAAATATAATTGCAGGACACTTATTAATAACACTGTTAGGTAACACCGGTTCTAGTCTCTCAATTATTGTAATTAATTTTCTCATTATTACACAAATTTTACTATTAACCCTTGAATCAGCTGTATCGATTATTCAATCCTACGTATTTGCTGTTCTTTCAACCTTATATTCTAGAGAAGTTAACTAATGCATAAAAATCACCCATTTCACCTAGTTGATATTAGACCATGGCCTATTTTGGGTTCCTTAAGAGCCTTGACTGTAATAACAGGAATCATCAAATGATTCCACCTATTTAATACAAACCTACTTTTTATTGGATTCCTTTCAATAATTCTTATCATATACCAATGATGACGAGATATCTCTCGAGAAGGAACATTCCAAGGATTACATACTATAAATGTAACCCTTGGCCTCCGATGGGGAATAATTCTTTTTATTACTTCTGAAGTATTCTTTTTCATTAGATTTTTTTGAGGATTTTTCCACAACAGATTAGCCCCAACTATTGAAATCGGAATAATTTGACCCCCAAAGGGAATCCAAACCTTTAACCCTATCCAAATCCCACTACTTAACACTTTAATCCTACTAACCTCAGGATTAACTGTCACATGAGCTCATCATGGCTTAATAGAAAATAATTTTAACCAAGCTCTTCAGGGTTTAACACTTACAGTAATCCTAGGACTGTACTTCTCTGCACTTCAAGGATATGAATACTTCGAATCCTCATTTTCAATTGCCGATGCAGCCTACGGATCCTCATTCTTTATAGCAACAGGATTCCATGGGATTCATGTTATTATTGGAACAACCTTTTTAATAGTATGTTTAATTCGACATCACTTAAATCATTTCTCTCAAACCCATCATTTTGGCTTTGAAGCTGCCGCCTGGTACTGACACTTTGTTGATGTAGTATGGCTTTTCCTTTATATTTCTATTTACTGATGAGGTAGATATTTACATAGTATAAAAATTATATTTGACTTCCAATCAAAAGATCTAGATTCTAGTGTAAATAATTTTTAACTTAATTCTAATAAGACTAATAATTACAATAATTACTCTAATTGTACTTACATTAGTAAATCTTATCTCTAAAAAGACATACTTTGACCGAGAAAAGAGATCTCCATTTGAATGTGGGTTTGACCCAAAATCATCAGCACGCCTACCCTTTTCTCTGCACTTCTTCCTTATTGCAATTATCTTTCTTATTTTTGATGTAGAAATCACCCTCCTTTTTCCCTTAATTATAAGTTTAAAAATTAGAAATTTAATAAACTACACCTTGATCCTAACCATTTTTATTTTAATCCTTCTTATTGGTCTCTTTCACGAATGAAAACAAGGGGCACTAGATTGAACCACCTAGGATAATAGTTAATTATAACATTTAATTTGCACTTAAAAAGTATTGAAATTTCAATTTATCTTAAGCAAGAAGCAAAGTATTGCATTTAGTTTCGACCTAAAAATTTGACTTAAAGTCCTTGTTTATTAATTGAAACCAAAATAGAGGTATATCACTGTTAATGATACCAATGAAATTATTTTCCAATTAAAGAAATATCATAAATAAGCTTCTAACTTAAACAATAGCGTATTCACGTTAATATTTCTATTTATATAGTTTAAGCAAAACATTACATTTTCAATGTAAAATTAAATCATTTTTATAAATACTTAAAAACCTTAGGTTTCCTTAATATCTTCAATATTACGCTCTAATCATAAGCTATTTAAGTATAATATAATAAATAATATTAAAATAATAAATAAAATAAAAAACAACTTAATATTATTTCTCAAAACTAACTGTAAACCCTTTGATCTCATTTTAAATTGACTATAAAGATTTTGACTTCCATAAAATTCCGTTCAACCTTGATCAAGAGACTTAATATAAATATTACCTAAAACAATAGGATACAAACTAACCCCAAATGTAGACAAAATTGGCATATTCCATATCCTGGCTAAATAATAAGAAACCCCTGTATATACCAAAGACAGGTTTCTATAGCCTAAAGAAAATTTTGATATAAAATAACCAACTAATATTCCTATAAAAATAACTACTAAAGTTAAAACCTTTATAAATTGAGGTAAAACAATTAAATATAAAGAATCAAAGATCAACCATGATAGGATTCTCCCTATGGTTACTACCAATAAAATTAAACCCCCTATTCCCCATAATATTTTATACCTCGTTTCAGAAGTATTCACCAAAGAACCAAAATTTAAATTACCTACAAATAAATAATAAATCAAACGAAACCTATACCCTACAGTTAACCCTACAGAAATATAAAACACTAAATAAATATATAAATTTAAATAACCCATAGATATCACCTCTGCAATTAAATCCTTTGAATAAAACCCCGAAAGAAAGGGAATTCCACATAAAGAAAAATTACAAATATTTATATAAGTACAAGTTAAAGGCATAGAAACAACTAATCTTCCTATAAACCGAATATCTTGGCAATTTAATATTCTATGAATCACATTTCCTGCACACAGAAAAAGCAAAGCTTTAAACAAAGCATGAGTTAAAAGATGAAAAAAAGCTAACTTGTAACCCCCTAAAGAGAGAATTATTATCATTAAACCCAACTGACTTAAAGTAGAAAGGGCAATAATCTTCTTTAAATCAAACTCAAAATTTGCCCCTAACCCTGATATGAACATAGTTATGCTTGAAATAAACAATAAAAATACTATAACATTATCCCTTAAAGAATAATTAAAACGAATCAACAAATAAACTCCTGCAGTCACTAATGTAGAAGAATGCACTAAAGAAGAAACAGGAGTAGGAGCAGCTATTGCTGCCGGTAGCCATGAGGAAAATGGAATCTGAGCTCTTTTGGTTATAGCTGCCAATACTACTAAAACACTGATTACAACCATATAATAATCACTTTTTATTTCCTCAAGATAAAAAATATAACTTCATCTTCCATAATTTAATATCCAAGCAATAGATATTAACAACGCAACATCCCCAATTCGGTTTGTTAATGCAGTAATTATCCCAGCATTAAAAGACTTTACATTCTGATAATAAATTACTAAACAATAGGAAACAAGTCCTAATCCATCTCATCCTAACAGAATAGAAACTAAATTAGGACTAATAATTAATAACATTATAGATATGACAAATATAACAACTAACAAAATAAAACGATTTAAATTCTGATCACCATACATATATTCATCTCTATAATAAATTACTATAGAAGAAATAAACAAAACAAAACTTATGAATAAAGTTGATATCCAATCAAATAAAATAGTTATAGAAATGGAACTTGAGTTAATTAACATCAATTCATACTCAAAAAAATAAACTAAATCTCCCATAATTATCCACACTCTCGACACAAAAAACCTTAGCCTAAGACTCAAAAAAATAACAAAGTAACTTAAACAAATATTGATTATTTAAAGTATAATAATACATCTTTGACTCCACAAATCAAAATTTTAGTTAAACTATTTAAATACAATCACAAGGAAAATAATTCACCCTTCAAAATTATTACATTAAGGGGAAATCAATGTAACAATAAAATTAAATACTCTCGAAAACTAGCCGAATTAAAAGGAAAAATTCCTATATAAATCTTCCCATGTTGTCTAAAAGAATATAAGTATAAAGAATAAACCGCACCAAAAAAAGAAAGCATTCTTAAAGTAATTATATTCAATAAATCATAGGAAACCACTCTATTAATTAATATAATTTCTCTTATTAAATTTAAGGAAGGTGGAGCCGCCATGTTACACGAAACAAATAAAAATCATCAAAGGGATAATCTAGGAATTAAATTAATTAAACCCTTATTTAAATAGAGACTACGTCTCCTAAGTCGTTCATAGTTAAAATTTGCTAAACAAAATAGCCCTGAAGAACAAAGTCCATGAGCAATCATTATTATTAAAGAACCCCTTATTCCTCAAAAACTTAAAGTCAAAATTCCTCTTAAAGCAACTCCTATATGTGCAACAGAAGAATAAGCAATTAATGACTTTATATCTCTTTGCCGTAAACAAATTAAAGAAACCATTAATCCTCCTATTAAACTTAAACCAATAAAAAAATAGTTAATTTTCAACCCTAAACTCAAAAATACTACCATTATACGTATAAGTCCATACCCCCCTAACTTCAACATTACCCCCGCCAAAATCATTGAACCAGACACAGGAGCCTCCACATGGGCCTTTGGGAGTCACAGATGGACAAAAAATAAAGGGATCTTAATAAAAAAAACTATATTTATACATAAATATAAAACCAACTCCCCTAACTCTCCATTTAAAAAATAAAAATCAAGAGAGCCAAAAACCCTGTAATAATAAAAAATAGAAATTATTATAGGAAGAGAGGCAAAAAGTGTATAAAATAATAAATAAACCCCTGCTTGTAAACGTTCAGGTTGATATCCCCATCCGAGAATCAATATTAAAGTAGGAATCAAACTAATTTCAAAGAAAATATAAAAAATAAATAAATTTAAAGAACCGAATGCTATATATAAAGATAATATTAATACAACCAGCACAAGTAAAAAAAATTGACTTCAAAATCCAGTATAATAAATTTTTTGACTTGCCATTAATATTAAAGCACAAACCCAAAAACTAAGTAAAATTATTAAATAAGAAATTAAATCAACACCTCAAAAATAAGAAATATACATATAAACATAATTAAACCTATAATTTAGTATAAATATAAAAACAACTAATATTCAAGAAAACTGAATCAACCAAAAATAGTTTAAAAACCCTAAAGGTATCATTGCTAACAACACAAATATAAACTTTATCATAATAGGTTATAACCCTGAAAGTAATCATTCCCATGAGTACGAATTATTGATACCAAAATTGATAAACCAAGAGCACCCTCACAAACTCTGAAAGTTAAAAAAACCATTGAAAAAAAATAATCATTACCTAACAGGCTAAAATAAGTGAATATTATTAAATATAAAGCCAATACTATATATTCAATGCTTAACAACATAATAAGCAAGTGTTTACGTTTTAAACTAAACATTAATAAGCCACTAAAAAACATTAACAATCCTAAAAATACATACACTATAATTAGTTTTAATAATTTAATAAAAATATTGGTCTTGTAAACCAAAATTAAGCGCAGCTTTTAAAACATCAGGGAAAAGAAGGCCTCATCTTTAATCTCCAAAATTAATATTTTAAATTAAACTATTCCCTGAACATAACAATTGTACTTACTAATATCTCCCTTTCTCTTATTTTCATTACATTAAACCATCCGTTATCAATTGGCCTCACTCTTCTCATTCAAACTGTGTTCATTAGACTTCTATCTGGACTTTTATGTTTCAATTACTGATTCTCATACATTATATTCTTAATTATAGTAGGAGGAATATTGATCCTATTTATTTACATAACCAGAATCGCCTCAAACGAAAAATTTACGCTTAGATTTAAATCCCTATTTATGTTCCTCCCATTAATATCACTTATATTACCCATCTCAATATTATTCTGAAGAGACACTCCTATTATAAACGATATAATTTCATTTAAAATTAATAACCTTACAATTTCAATGATTAAATATACCTACCTACCAATAAATATTCTTCTAACATTCATAATCATTTACTTATTTATCACATTAATTGTAACCGTAAAAATTATTGAAACAAAAAGAGGGCCCTTACGGCAAAAAAACTAATGAAAATACCATTACGAAAAATATCCCCAGCAATCAAAATTATTAACAACTCACTTATCGACTTACCCTCTCCAACAAACATTTCCTTACTTTGAAATTTTGGATCACTGCTAGGTCTATGCTTAGGAATCCAAATTATTACAGGTATTTTCTTAGCAATACATTACTGCCCAAACGTAGACATAGCTTTCAATAGAGTAGTTCATATCTGTCGAGACGTTAATTACGGATGACTAATACGAACACTTCATGCCAATGGTGCCTCGTTCTTCTTCATTAATATCTATATTCATATTGGACGGGGCATCTATTACAGATCATATAACCTAACCCATACCTGAATAGTAGGTGTCATCATCTTATTCATAGTAATAGCAACAGCTTTTCTAGGATACGTTCTCCCATGAGGGCAAATATCATTCTGAGGCGCCACCGTTATTACTAACCTCCTATCAGCCATCCCTTATCTTGGTACATCTATTGTTCAATGAATTTGAGGAGGATTCGCAGTAGATAATGCAACTCTAACTCGATTCTTTGCATTTCACTTTCTGTTACCTTTTATTGTTACAGCCTTAGTAATGATCCACTTACTTTTCCTTCACCAAACAGGATCCAATAATCCCTTAGGAACCAATAGAAACATTGATAAAATCTCATTTCATCCTTACTTTTCCTTTAAAGATCTATTAGGATTTATCTTAATATTATCAAGATTAATCATTTTATCACTTTCCCACCCTTATATACTTGGTGACCCAGACAATTTTACGCCTGCAAATCCCTTAGTTACCCCTGTCCATATTCAACCAGAATGATACTTCTTATTCGCTTACGCCATTCTTCGATCAATCCCTAATAAATTAGGTGGAGTTATTGCTCTAGTAATAAGAATTGCTATCCTAATAATTCTCCCATTCACTAATAAAAAAAACTTCATAAGTAATCAATTTTATCCAATTAATAAAATTTTATTCTGAATAATGGTAGCAACAATCATTTTATTAACATGAATTGGTGCGCGTCCAGTTGAAGATCCATTCATCCTTACAGGTCAACTCCTAACTATTATCTACTTCTCATATTACATCGTAAACCCCGTAACCTTTAAAATATGAGATAAACTAACTTATTATTAACTAATGAACTTGTATAAGTATATATTTTGAAAGTATAAAAAAGAAATACCAATTTTCTATTAGTTTTTACTAAATTTTATTAACTATAATAATAAGATGAAAATCATCATCTTAAAATTAAAAAAAAAAATTAAATAATTTAATGAACTCGGAAGAAACCTCTTCCAAGCCAAATTTATCAACTTATCATAACGAAACCGGGGTAAAGTCCCTCGAACTCAAATTCAAAAAAAAGATACCAATGTTAGTTTAATAAAAAAAATAAATGAAAATACATTACCCCCTAAAAAAACTAAAACACAAATTATCCTTATAAATAAAATTCTAGCATATTCCGCCAAAAAAATTAAAGCAAACCCACCTCTTCTATATTCAATATTGAAACCTGACACTAATTCAGACTCCCCCTCAGCAAAGTCAAAAGGAGTACGATTAGTTTCTGCCAAACCCGAAATTACTCACATTACTCTTAAAGGAAACATTAAAAATAACAATCAAATATATTTTTGAACTAAAAAAAAATCAATTAAATTCATTCTTAAAATTAAAAAAATAAAAGATATGAAAATTAAAGCCAACCTAACTTCATAAGAAATAGTTTGTGCTACTGAACGAAGTCTGCCTAATAAAGAGTACCCAGAATTAGAAGACCAGCCCGCCATCATTAAGGTATAAACTGAAAGCCTTGAAACTCTCAAAAAAAACAAAATTGATAAAGTAAAATTTAAAAAACCTCTAAAAAAAGGTATACTCATCCATAATAATAAACTAATAAATAAATTAATAGCAGGAGAAAAATAATAAATATTAAAATTAGACATTAAAGGAAAAGTCTGCTCCTTTGTAAACAACTTAATCCCATCACTAAAAGGTTGTAAAATCCCCATATAACCAACCTTATTAGGCCCTTTGCGAATCTGAATATAACCTAAAACTTTACGTTCAAGTAAAGTCAAAAAAGCTACCCCTACTAATACACACAAAATCAAAATTAATATAGAAATAAACAATAATATCAAGTCAAAAAAATAAATTGTTATTTGTAATATAATTACATTTAAAGATTCTAAATCTATTGCACTACTCTGCCAAAATAACAATAGGATTCTAATAAAAAATCTTATTTAAATATCTGGTCCTTTCGTACTAAAATATTTTAACTATAAAAGATAGAAACCAACCTGGCTCACGCCGGTTTAAACTCAGATCATGTAAAATTTTAAAAGTCGAACAGACTCAAAATCCCAGCTTCTGCACCAGAATTAAATTTTAATCCAACATCGAGGTCGCAATCCCTTTTATTGATAAGAACTCTCCAAAAGAATTACGCTGTTATCCCTAAGGTAATTTATTCTTTAAATCCAAATATCAGGATCATACAATCACTAATCAGTGTAAAAATATAGAGAAGTTAAGTCAATTCTCACGTCACCCCAACCAAACAAATTAAAAAATAATTACTTTAAAACCCATTGAATATTAAATTATTAATTTGTTAAACTCTAAAGGGTCTTCTCGTCTTTTTATAAAATTTAAGCTTTTTGACTTAAAAATAAAATTCAAATAAAATTAAAAAGAGACAGTCACTTTCTCATCCAACCATTCATTCCAGCTTTCAATTAAAAAACTAATGATTATGCTACCTTTGCACAGTCAAAATACTGCGGCTATTTAATTAATCATGGAGCAGGCTAGACCTTAAATAATTACCTAAAAGACATGTTTTTAATAAACAGGTGAAAAGTTATTTGCCGAGTTCCTTATCCCAACCTTACACTATAAAATATTTATACATTTTTATCTACTAATTTTACCATTATCACAAACCCTTGAAAATTAAAGAATTCGTTTTAGTAAAAAATTTAAATGAAATACAAATAATTATAAACAAATAATAAATTATAACATCCTCTCAAAAATGGAAAATTCTAATCCTACTTATTATTAACCTTTAAAATCATTATAATAATTTAAATTAAAGCTCATCCCTTAATTTATTACTATTCCCGTATAAACAAATAAAAAATTATAAGTATACAAAAAGAACATAAAATTCAATTTTTTTCCTAAAAAACTAGATATATTATAAAACGAATAACGTTTCACTTCAACTTTAAAATTAAGAATATTATTGCTACAATAACTCTTATCTTAAAGTAACTCTTTATAATTCGAGAAAACTAAATAATTAATTTTTTTTAGTAAACCCTGATACCCAAGGTACAAAAAATTAATTCTTCTTTGCAAAATCTTGGAATGTTCTATCACTATACTATAATCTATAAATAAACTATTTTATTCTATCAAAATAATAAAAAAATCAATCTTTTGGTTAATCTCAAAGAAAACGTAAACACTTATTAAGTTACTTAATTCAAATTAAATTGATTCTCACAATTTCCATTTTAATGTAAATAAAATACTTATAACAAGCTCTAATTTGCATTCCAGGCTCATTTTCCAATAAGCCTACTTTGTTACGACTTATTCCATATTAAATGAAAGCGACGGGCGATATGTGCATATTTTAGAGCATAATCATATTAAATAAATATATAACATTACTTTCAAATCCAATTTATTAAGACTTTTAAAATACAAAAACCAAATATAACTATAATGTAACCCATTTTAGCTTTAAAATCAGCTGCACCTTGATCTGAATTCACTCCTAATCTAGCCAATTGAACATTATAATTCTACTAAAATATTCTAACTACGACGATATACAAACTTAAATTTAAAGTAAAAATTATCGTGGATTATCAATTAAAAAACAGGTTCCTCTGAATAGACTAAAATACCGCCAAATTTTTTAATTTTAAAGACAATAACTATTAGTAATTTTAACCCTTGAAATCACTTTTCTAATAATAGGGTATCTAATCCTAGTTTAAACTGAAATTTCCTAACTTCAAAAACACTTAAATAAATTATCCCAAATTCAAAATTTCACCTAATGAATTTAAATTTAACTTAAAATATTCAACATTTAATTAAATTAAATAAATTTAGCCTGCACAATTTGTGTAACCGCGACTGCTGGCACAAATTAAGTCTGTACTAAGTAAATTTCTAAGTCTAAATATCTTTAATTCTTAATATTCTATACTGCAATAAAAATAAAACCATTTAAATTTTAATTTTTAAATAAATTACATATACATAAATTAAACAGCTAAATCCTAAGCCAAAATAAAACTTTTTCAACAGCGATTTTAGCAAAATCCACTTATAAATCGCATGATTCCCCCTTCACAAAAAAAATCACTAAAAAGCCCAGACATCCGGTTATTCTACCCCCATAGAAAATCCGAGGATGTAATAATTTTCTAAATGAAATTAAAAGTCATTGAATTGAAAATTATTTAAGCAAGCTTTTCTGAGATTAAAATATAAAATTAACTATAATATTTCACTTATCACCTTAAACTTTTCAATTAAACAGTCTGATCAAATCTACATTATTAATTATAAAATAACAAAATATATGAATTGATATTAATTCAAATTAAAATTTAGGATTTTATTATTAAAGATCAAAATCGATTAAATGTCTAGTTAATGTACTTACCTCATTTTTTTTTTTTTTTTTTTTAAATAATATATTTATTATATATTAATTAAATTATTTTATATTAATACCTAATTGTTTATTTATTTTAATATGATTTTATATATAATAGATTAATAATGATTATGTATATATAATATTTTAATATATATATACATATAAAAACTCATAATAGAAAGTTATTGTATATTAAATTATAATTATTTAAAAGATAAATAAGCAGTATTAACAATCAGATTAGCATTTATTATTATTTTTCTCTTTCCTAATAGGTCTTTATTAATTATATAAGATAATTGTATATTTATAAGTTATTAATAATATATAGACCTTTTTCTTATTAATTAATATATATATATATATATATATAAACCGATGTTAGATAAATATAATATTATATAATAAATTTATAACTTAAATCAAAATATAAATTGATAATTAATTCATATTAAACTTTAATTGAGTGTCAAAAATGAGCAAAAATGGCCTAAAAACGTGCACAATTTTTTGGATTTTTCAAATTTATAAAAAATAAATTTAAGTAAAATCCCTCACTTAACCCCCAAAAAAAGGCTATTTTTTGAAATTTTCCATATTTTCGATTTAGCCAAAAAATGCACAAAAATCTCAATCACTTAATTTTCCAATTTGTCTGTGTATGAGATTTACAAATTAAAGTTTGTCCATAAAGTTTTAGTAAAGTGCCTGAACTGAAAGGATTATTTTGATAGAATAAATTATGTAGACGCCTGCCTTTACTATATTTAACAGAATTAAACTGTCTCCAGAAATATCAAAAATTTCCATACCTCATATACTAAAATATAAAAAGATAAGCTAAAAAAGCTATTAGGTTCATACCCTGATAATGAAAGCCCCACCCTTTCTCTTTTTAATCTTGAAACTATCTAAAATTATTTTTTTTAACATAATAATTCTAGGCACTCTTATTGCCATCTCCTCCTATACCTGGTTGGGGATATGAATAGGGTTAGAAATTAATTTACTCTCGGTCATTCCATTGATGAATTCTTCCAAAAACATATTCTCTTCGGAAGCTTCATTAAAATATTTTATCACGCAAGCTTTTGCCTCTCTTATTCTTCTGCTCTCGATCAATTTAATATTGATTACAAATGAATTTATTACCCCCATAATAAATTCTTCCCTTGTAATGGTATTAAATTCAGCTTTATTGACAAAGCTAGGAGCTGCCCCCTTCCACTTTTGATTTCCAGAAGTTTTAGAAGGTCTTAACTGGCCAGTCTGTTCAATTTTATTAACATGACAAAAAATTGCCCCAATAGTCCTATTAATTAACAACCCACTGCACATCAAATTCTTATTTATGATTATTTTAGCCTCGTTGACAATTAGAACTATTATAAGTATAAACCAAGTGAGTTTACGTAAAATTATTGCTTTTTCTTCAATTAATCATATTGCTTGACTAATCTCTTCCCTCCTATGTTCGACTTCAATTTGGTTTATTTACCTGATTATTTACTTTTCAATTACACTAAATATCACCATGATCTTTAATGCAAAAAAAATCTTCTTTATCAATCAAATCTCAGCATTCTTTAACCAAAACAAAAACCTTAAATTTTCCCTGATAATTAATTTTCTTTCCCTGGGAGGTCTACCACCTTTCTTAGGGTTCCTTCCTAAATGACTTACTATTAACTGAATAGCTTTACACAACTACCATGTAATTGCAGTTATTCTGATTGTAATAACCCTAGTGATATTATTCATTTACATTCGAATCATTATAACTTCCCTAATTTTGAGTTATAATGAACCAAAATTTTTCATTGCCAAAACCAGGCAATTCTTGAATTTTATATTTAACTTCCTAACACTTTCTAGGCTTATTGGCTGTACTTTAATATTTAACTTTCTCTAAGGATTTAAGTTAAGGAATAAACTAGCAACCTTCAAAGTTGTAAATAGAGAAAGGATCTAAGCCTTAGGCTTAAGTTTAAAAAATTATTTACCTTTAAATTTGCAATTTAAAATCATTATTGACTATTAAACTTAGTAGGAGAATCAAATTCGTGAATAAATTTACAATTTATTGCCTATACCTCGGCC